AGATGCAAGCGGAACGGAATTGATAAAACAGTCTTAGAAACAGAATTCTCCCACTTAGACTTACTATGCTTTGGGATTTTTTTAGAATATTATATTATTTATTTTATATTTATTTATTTTTATAGTATAATATAACGGTATTGATATTGATATTCTAATCTACTTGATTGATATTCTAATCTACTTGAATATTGAATACCAGAAAACTATATGATATGAATATTTATTATTATTAACGCAGATATATCTATCTAATTTATTTATTTTATATCTATGTCTTCTCCGTTCTTTTATTACCCTCCTGTCGTGTTGTCAATTGACAGTATGACTTAGGGGTCAATATAATTTGACCGACCAAATCCTATTTTGGTAAACCATCTTGAATCTACTGCAGAGTGAAGGATCATGGATCCAACGCATAACCCTTTGTGAATGAGAGAGATAAAGATGAGAAAGACCAATGAAATAAAGTTTCAAGGTTATATAGTTTAATGGTAAAGTTTGATTTGATTACCATTAACTAACCCCCAGAATACTTAAGGAGTTTTTCCATTTGATTTATATACTATGGATCTACTAAAGATGGATCTCGGCCTGAGTTATATTAAGTTAAAGTTAATAAGGTAACCCTACTAGGCCTTATTACCTTACCTATTATGTTTTTCCTATTCTATTTTTATATTACCTCAAGGTATTTTTCTTATTACCTATGGTATTTGTCTTATTACCCATATTCTAGTGCTTTTTGATTTGGCCGGCCCTCGGGACCTTTTATTTCTAGTTGATTTATGAAGGCGGCCGTAGGCCCCTATGGTCCAGTGGTTACGACCTCTCTCTTTCACGGAGAAAACGAGGGTTCAAGTCCCTCTGGGGGTGTACCAAGACTCAAGACTATAGGAGTGGTATTTTCTATCAAATGATCCGTAGCCGTATTTGTCAAGTCTGCCTGGTAGACGAAAGGAAGTTTATTATGGAACGTCTAAAAAATTTAGGCGTTGGGTCGATGCCCGAGTGGTTAATGGGGGCGGACTGTAAATTCGTTGACAATATGTCTACGCTGGTTCAAATCCAGCTCGGCCCAACAATTTGCCAATCTACTATCAGACGGTAGAACTCTCTTGTTCTTAAGAAATACCTTACCTGATACAAGAGAATAAAAAAGAATTCAAATTTTCTGCTAGATCTCTTCTTATTTCCCTGGGATTGTAGTTCAATAGGCTAGAGCACCGCCCTGTCAAGGCGGACGTTGCGGGTTCGAGCCCCGTCAGTCCCGACGGATCCAATAAGTACATCAATTCGCCTCTCCATTTTCTGTGAAAGAGGGGACAGAGAGCATAATTGAATCCCGAAGAGGTTTCCTCTCTTTTTTTTTTCAGGATTCTGTCAAAGAAAGAATAAACCCTAAACTAAAATTAAAATAACTAAAATAGTGAAGTTGATAGAATATTCCATCTTTTATCCCGCGCCTCATCTTTCTCATACTTCTTTGTCTTCCAAAGAAAATTGGATCATTAAAATTTAGAACCTAATTCCTCTCTTTTTGGGTTTTTAATGGAAACGGATGGGTGGTTAGATGATACTTCGTTTGACTACATACAAAAAAAGAAAGGATAAAAAAGGAATTTTTGCTCGGTCGGGGAATCCAAGATTGGATTCGGTATGGATAAAGGATCTTCGTATGTTATACTATTCAATTCTCGACGACGAATTAATTTAATAGCTCAGATATTGTTATTCATGATATGATATTGATCCGATTCAAGATCATCGATAGGTAATGCATTCATTGAATTGACAGGTGAAAGATTTATCATCTCTATGGGATTAAATCCCGAGTTATTGTGAAATAAAAAAACGATGAGATTATGGAAGTAAATATTCTTGCATTTATTGCTACTGCACTGTTCATTTTAGTTCCTACTGCCTTTCTACTTATAATTTACGTAAAAACAGTCAGTCAAAACGATTAATTACTTTGAATGAAACTTGACTTCTGAATTCTTATCCATATTTGAAGAAATCAAAAGAAAAGTATTCTATTAAATGAAATCAACGGGCTATAATCGGCGGTATTCTATGGGATCCGAGAGTATGGTAAGAAAGAAATTTTTTTCTTATCATACTCTCTATTAGTGTTATAGTAATGTATAAAATAAAATTGTACTTGACTTTCTAATAAAGTTGGTATACTATATTAGCTTCTATCTTCAATCTATGTAGTTATTTATCCATATATGGAATTGACGTAGGACCCGATTCTATTTCTTTGATACATCTATTTATTCCGATGAATCTGAAAAAATCGTTTTACTGTTATAGAATACATTTATCCACTAGAATCCAAGGGAATTTTGAAATGAGGATCTTTTTATTTAAATTGAAAATTATTTCAATTTAAATAAAAAATGAGTTGCAGAACGATCTATAAAACAATTGATACCGTTAACTAAATTAGGAGTGCTTCTAAAGTCCACTTCTTCCCCATACTACGAGTGAAAGGGAAAATGTAAAGACTACCATTAAAGCAGCCCAAGCGAGACTTACTATATCCATGTGAATTATATCCCTTATCTCTATGATAGAATTATTCCATTATTGCTCACTAATAATAGTAGAATGAATGGTCCAGAGTCAAAAAGGGATTCTGGCCGAACACTATTGATGAACCAGTCAAATAAATCCATTTCAAAAATTCCTATATGATTTCTAATAGGGAAAGACTAAATACAAGTAAAATATACAATGACACTATAAGGGAATGTTACTAATGGAATGGAACATCTATTCTATCTAGTAATAAAAAAAGAGACCCATTCCTTTTTCTTACCCTTCAAGTAAAAAAAATTGCTATCTATTACATACTTTTATTTCCTATTTGATCTAATTCGTACCCTTTCCCGATTGTCTCTCTGAAGGAGTTGGGAGATAGTATATTATACTCTTGACGACGGGTCTAAAAAAAAAAAAATAATTTTTTTGCACTTTTTGTTTTCTATAAACTATAAAAAAATCCATCCAATATAATCTTTCTTTGAATTTTAGATTCAAGGATTTCCAAGCTTTTACAAAATCCCCAGAACAGAATAAGACAGCAGAACAGAATAAGAGATTTAGATTCATTTGTTGATGAGGCGGCACCCGGATTTGAACTGGGGAAAAAGGATTTGCAGTCCCCCGCCTTACCACTCGGCCATGCCGCCAAAACGATACACAATAGGAAAAATTTTTCCTTTTGGATTACTAAACTTTAGTTTATTGTACTTGCATCTTGCATCCCTTTTTAAATCCTTTTTCTAAATCTAAATTTATGTATAAAAATTAGAAAAGTTTTTATCCTTTCGTATTGTATTTAATTTATTTATTGTAATGTATTTGATCTACCCCCTCGATTGATTGTATCGTATCTTCCCACAATGCCGAAAAACTTCCACTCAACTTTCTATTGAAAAATCAAATGTCTATTTTCGTTTAAAAAAGCCGAAATTTATGACAAAAGGGAACCATTAACTATTCGTTGACTGAGAATTCGTGACTTATTCTTGGATTTGAATCTCAAATTTGATTTCCCTAATGACATAAGAAAATACAAATGGATACATACTTAATTGATTCTTTTGAATCAAAAATCCTTCTCAATTTCTGGATTCTATTATAACAAAAATGATAAGTATATGTAAACCCCAGAAGGGAAATTTTTACACAGATACCAAATTGGCTATTTAGAGTATGTTGCCTATAAACAAAAAAAGGGGAATTCATTGGAACAAAAAAAGGCCCGGCTGGGTATTGACCGGGCCAGGCCCAAAAGGCACTTCGAACAAAATAAAAGCAAGAAGGTCCTCTTTATTTATCTTTCTATTCTATTTGGATCTTTCGAGCATCTAAATGGAATTGCTAATTCTATAATAACGATAAAGAATGTAAAAGAAATACTTTATTTAATCCTTACTTGATGTGTAATGTAACATAGTAATTATCTTTTTCAATTGGGAGAGATGGCTGAGTGGACGAAAGCGGCGGATTGCTAATCCGTTGTACGAGTTATTCGTACCGAGGGTTCGAATCCCTCTCTTTCCGTTTCCGTTGATGACTTTCTATTTTTTTCTTTCAATTTTTGCAAACCCCTTTTTATTTTTTTTTTCCTAATTAAATTAAATATGTGGAATAGCTAAAATAAAATATTAATAAAATTGTAAAATCAAACAAGAAAAACTAAATTTTTATTTTATTCTTCACGTCCAGGATTACGTCCTGGATCATTGGATAGGAATCCAAAAATGAAGAGAGAAACAAAGAATATTACTACTGTGTAAACGAAAAGTTTGAGAGTAAGCATTACACAACCTCCAAGATCATTTTTTGAAAAAGAAAAACGAGAAAAGATAATAGATCCTCCACTTTTATATCACATATCCTATTTTGACACCAAGAAATGAATTATAGAAATAGAAAAGAATGTTCAGAAATTCAAATCAAATGAAGTTGAAATTTGTAATAAGAGTCTTTAATTTAATTACCACAAATCACTTTCATACCCACAATTAGATATTCTAAGGGACCCTAAGCTCATAAGGTATTTCCCCGAAAAAGGATTAAAATGGGGAAAGGAAATAGGGCGAGCCGGATGACTATCCGAGAGTTTGAATCGAAGGTTCATACTGTCAGACTTATTTGATCTTATCAATTGTTATAATTTTTCTCGAATAAATCATGAATTTTCTAGGATAGTATTAAAGCTCTTATCGAAAACTTACAGCAGCTTGCCAAACAAAGGCTAAAAGAAAAAAGAACAGGGGTATAACTGGCATGACATCTACGATTGGATTCAAAAAAGCATAGGCTTCGGGCAATTTGGCGAAGAAAAGACTAGTCGGATAAAGGGCAGAATTAAGACAGATCAAACTAAAAATATTAAGCATAACAGACTTTTTTTTTCGTCGAAATAATTGCATTTTGATTGAGTTAAGGAAAAATGAAGAAAGTAAGGTAAACAAAAAAATCCTTCTTTTTTTTTTTCTGCTCAATCAAAAATCCTCCAATTCTCAAAGGAGAATAGAAGAAATCATACTTTCATACAATATCTTAATTGAATTCTATGTAATGATCAATAAATTCAGTTGAATTCGAGATATACACATGTCAAAATCCTAGCATGAATCTATAATAGATTCTATAAAGATAAAGAAAAAAGAGTTTCTCTAGATAGTTGGACTGGAATTGACGAAGACTTAATACCAATATTATTCTTTATTAGTATTATTGTCCAATAAAAATGGAAATGGGGCGTAGCCAAGCGGTAAGGCAACGGGTTTTGGTCCCGCTATTCGGAGGTTCGAATCCTTCCGTCCCAGAGCGTATCCATTGTATCCTAATATTTGTTTTTTGTTCAAGGAGGTTCTGTTTCAAGGTCTAATATTGCATAGAATATTATATTATTCCTCCTTCTTTTTTGATTTTGAATGATTCTTTGCGGAAGCATATCTGAGTTTTTCACAAACTGAACTAAATCGAGTTCAAATGATATGCAAAAGTAACTGAACCCCTTTGTGACCCAGATAAAGCTAAGATGGGCCGTAGATCATAGTTGTAGAAAGATTACTTAACCTCATCAGGTTAAAAAAAAAAATATGAAATGAAAATACATATAAAATAAAAGAGGAAGCGCTTAACCTATAGGTATGTATTCTTATCCTGTTTCAGTGACAATAGTGTTTCCCTTTTTGTGAAAAAGAATTGGCATCCCTAAAATATTTTATTTAACAATGATATATATTTTCGATATTTTTTTTTATTGTTTGATTTAGCTTATTTGCTTTACATCATTGACAATTCCATTCGAAAAGAAACAGAGATTTTTCTTTCTTATTTCTTATGATAATAAAAGGGAGTCTTTACTGTAAAACTTGACTCAAATAATGATGTAGAAGTTGGAAACTTTTTCAAGTATCAAGATTTGTAATGATTCCTTATGGGTTGACTCTTTGGGAAGTTGGAAATGGGCCGGTCTATCTTATTGAGTCACTTGAAGAGGCAGAGTAAAATAGAATTTATTTTTTCGTGTGATTTCTGTTAGTTATGTTATTTCTATATCTATTTAGTTTAGATTTCTAGATATTTCTGTTAGATATTTTTTTGAAATAGATATTTATAAAAAAACGTTCCATTCATACAAAAAAGCTGGGGTCTTGCTAATATTTCTTCAGAAAAATCTTTATTATCTATGTAGATAAGAAAAAATATAAATTACTTTGTCTCTGTACCGACTGAACCAATGACTATTCATGATTCCATAATTGAATCAATTCCGTACTGGTTCCAAATTAGAGGAATGTTATGGTAAAACTTCGTTTAAAACGATGCGGTAGAAAGCAACGTGCGACTTGAAGGACACGATCCGGTGTGGATTCTTTTTCTTACATCCACCATTTTATATAGGAATGAAGGTGCTCTTGGCTCGACGTCATTTGTTCTATTCTACTAGAGCCCTTCTTTTTTTTTATTGGGTTGTAATGTAAATAGTTCATGATGGAGCTCGAGTAGAAAGTATTGATTAATTTCTCAGGGGCAACGATCTAGGGTTAATGCCAATTCATAAATTGGAACAACTTCGTAAGTATATCTTCGATATCTTCGATATAGAAATCGAAAGGATCCGATTCGAGCAATTTTTCAATTCAAAAAATTTGTTGGAACGGCTAAAACTTTTTCGATACGTAGTGTATCGCGCACGAATCAACCGTCGGTATGATTCTTTGATAGAAAGAAATCGCAAAAGGGGTATGTTGCTACCATTTTGAAAGGATTAAGAAGCACCGAAGTAATGTCTAAACCCAATGATTTAAAACAAAGATAAAGGATCCCAGAACAAGGAAACACCACTTCAATTGTCTCACGGATCCGAATAACGAATCAAAATAGATTTTAAACGAGACAAAAAGGGTGGGTTAAAGACCACTCAAAAAAAAATATATATATTAAATTAAAGATTTTTCTTTAAGATATTTGAGATATTATATTATTGAACTTGAGTTATGAGTACAAATGATTTTTTCTTCTTCAGGAAGTAAGCTAAATAAAAATGAGTGAAATTGAAATTATAGAATTTATTAATTTATTTTACGGATTCCTTTCCTATTTATTCTAATCAAATTTTATCCATAGATAAAACTTCGAATCATTTTTTCTCGAGCCGTACGAGGAGAAAACTTCCTATACGGTTCTAGGGGGGGGGGTTCTTTTTCATCTACATCTATCCCGATGAGCCGTCTATCGAATCGTTGCAATTGATGTTCGATCTCGAAGAGAAGGAAGAGATCTTCGGAAAGTGGGTTTTTATGATCCGATCAAGAATCAAACTTATTTAAACGTTCCCGCTATTCTCTATTTCCTTGAAAAAGGCGCTCAGCCTACAGGAACTGTTCAGGATATTTTAAAAAAGGCAGAGGTTTTTAAGTAACTTTGCCCTAATCAAACAAAATTAAATTAAGGAAATAAAAACTAAGGGTAGGATAGTGATTTCTATATCATTTTGGATATCTTTTCTATACTATGTTTTTTTATTTCCTTTCTTGGTCTATTCGTATCTATTTCTCATTGCTTTTATAGAATCCTTTTCTATAGAATCTTTTTCTAAGGAAACCGTATTTGATTGATCCTCAAAAAATAGAAAATTATGGCATTACCTGTAATCGGGTGGTTTTCATTTGAACTCTAATACCAAGTAACAAACAAGGAATAGAAGTTCTTTATTCTATATGGATTCAATTTTTTTATATTATTCTCCATCTAATCTAAAAACTCAAAATTTAGTATATAAATATAGGTATATGCAGTGCCAATCCAACACAAGTCTTTTTTTTTACTATTATTCAATTTAAGTTTTTGTATTTTTTCATCGTATTCTTTTCTTAACCTTTATGTTGACAACGTTGTATCGAACAAATATAATTCATCGTGATAAGCAGATCTATTTATTTCCGTCCCATAGGTTTTCTTTTTTATTTTTACTTGTTGATTCAAATGATGGGTTCGTTGGATTAGCTTTGATACCCGGATTTTTGATTGAAAAAGTGGATAACATAGAAATAGGGGATGTTCTACCATTTTTACATTTATTTATTTTTTTGGTCGGGCAATTTTTTATTTTTTCATCTGATTCTGATTTAGTCATTTTTATGTTCCAAATAGAGTAGAAAAATTTAATAGAGTAGAAATTTTTTTTAGATTTTTTATTTCGTAGAGTAATGCTTTAATTTAATAATTTTGTTTTATTCTGATTGTATCTACATACCCTTTTATATTTGGGTTGCTAACTCAATGGTAGAGTACTCGGCTTTTAAGTGCGGCTAGGATCTTTTACACATTTAGATGAAGCGAGGGATTCGTCCATACTATCGGTAAAGTTTGGAAGACCGCGACTGATCCTGAAAGGGAATGAATGGAAAAAATAGCATGTCGTATCAATTAAGAGTTCTGAGAATATTTTATTCTTTCCGGCTCGGTACAAAGCCTTCTTTAAATTATTGAAAGGGAGCAAACCGAAGTCAATTTCAAGTTGGGTCGAATTAATAAATGGATAGGGCCCCACGGCTTCAATTAATTTCATTTTTATTATAGGGAAAGAAAAAGTTATAGGGAAAGAAAAAGCAACGAGCTTTCATTCTGAATTTGAATGATTACCCGATCTAATTAGACGTTAAAAAAATATTAGTGCCCAATACGGGAAGGCTTTCTCCCAGGAAAAAATATTATTGATTTTTTAATGAATCCTAAATATTACCACTCTCCATTCTATAATGGAATAATGGAGATGTATGTGTATAATAAACAGTATATTGATAAATCAATTTCCAAAATCAAAAGAGCGATTGGGTTGAAAAAAGTAAAGGATTTCTAATCATCTTGTCATCCTATAAGGAAAACGAACATAAAAACTTAAAATTAAATGGAAAAAGAGATGATAGAGAATCTGTTGATAAGTTTATCTGGATCCGAGGTATCTATTCGGTTTGTACTATAATACCTTGTTTTGACTGTATCGCACTATGTATCATTTATAACCCCCAAAGTCCTCTACCTTTCATTTAAATAGAATTTCAAATGGATAAATTCCAAAGCTATTTAGGGCTAGATAGATCTCAACAACACTACTTCTTATATCCACTTATCTTTCAGGAGTATATTTATGTACTTGCTCATGATCATGGTTTAAATAGATCAATTTTGTTGGAAAATGCAGGTTATGACAATAAATCCAGCTTACTTATTGTGAAACGTTTAATCATTCGAATGTATGAACAGAATCATTTGATTCTTTCTGTTAATGACTCTAAACAGACTCCTTTTTTGGGGCAGACCAATCATTTTTATTCGCAAATAATGTCAGAGGTTTCTTCAATCATTATGGAAATTCCATTGTCTCTGCGATTAATATCTTCCCTAGAAAGGAAAGGGGTAGTTCAATCCGAAAATTTACGATCAATTCATTCAATATTTTCTTTTTTAGAGGACAACTTTTCACATTTAAATTATGTATTAGATATACTAATACCTTACCCAGCCCATCTGGAAATATTAGTTCAGGCTCTTCGCTATTGGATAAAGGATGCTTCCTCTTTGCATTTATTAAGATTCTTTCTCCATCAGTGTCATAATTGGGATAGTCTTATTACTTCAAATTCAAAGAAAGCCAGTTCTTCTTTTTCAAAATCAAAAAGAAATCAGAGATTATTCTTCTTCCTATATACTTTTCATGTATATGAATATGAATCCGGCTTCCTCTTTCTCCGTAACCAATCTTCTCACTTACGATCAACATCTTCTGGAGCCCTTATTGAACGAATTTATTTCTATGGAAAAAGAGAGCACTTTCCCAGGGCTTTTCAAGCAAATTTATGGTTGTTCAAAGATCCTTTCATGCATTATGTTAGGTATCAAGGAAAATCAATTCTTGCTTTAAAAGGGACGTTTCTTCTGATGAATAAATGGAAATATTACTTTG